GCACTCCTATGAACATGAAAAATAGACCGGATTGGTCGATTCGAATTGAAGTTGTAAAGTCATCTAGAACTGTTTAATCAAAACAAGAATTCATTTTGACCAAACCATCTAGTTCCCTTTGATTATTGTGGGCATATCTCATTTCAAGATTTATCGACTGACTTGACTGGGATCCTGTTTCCAGTCTACTTCCAGTGTACTTAATTTTTTAAAGTCAATTTTCTTGAATTTCTTTAGTTAGTATAACTCTATATGTTACGCTTAGACAAATTCTCTTGGTTTCGCCTAGGATTCTGGCTAAAGAAAGCGACTTCCAAATAAACCAAATAAAATAGAATTATTATTTTGTGTTTAAGAATTTCGAACTTATTATTCTTTTGATTTTTTGAATATTGAATAAATAGAATAAATAAGGGGTTTTTTTGTCGTTTTTTTTTTCTTAATGATTTAGAATGAAATAAGTATTCAAATGTAAGAGAATGGATAAGTATTTCTTTCGAATATCTTAATCTTAGTGTTGGTATATTCTGTTTATTAGAATCTGAATGGGGTTTTCTCTTGATTGAATACAGAAAAAGAAGACCATCCGTTTTTTGTTTTGTTGTACTTTGCTAGGTCTAGGTAACGTATACGAAGAAAAAGCTTATTTTACATTGTTGACACTGAAACTTACCAAAGAGATTCGTTTTTCAACAAACTTTAGCCTGTCCCCTAGATCTATGTGAATAACTCTTTTTAGTTTTTCACCGGACTCATGTCTTTGACTTCTTAAATTCATTAAGATTTGGTATACCAAAGAAAAGGAGTATCACTAACTTAGCTCCTTGATTTGGTGGACAGGAAAATTCATATGGAATTTCTCTCCGAAGATTAATGACCAAAGGTTGGTTTGTTTATCCACGATTGGAAAGGGATCGATTTCACCCCTTGAAATACGTTTTTATTTCAGTTTTCTGTTCTGTTTAAAAGGAGTGAGTTTTTAGGAAAAATTTTCTTTCGAAAAACCAAGCGGTCAGTTACAAGTACCAAAAAAGAATGAAGAAATGAAAATTATACAATTTTTGATTTCAAATCTTCATTTTATTTTTCATTTTCGATTTCATTTTCGATTTCATTTTCGATTTATAGGGCTCTAGGGCTATACGGACTCGAACCGTAGACCTTCTCGGTAAAACAGATCAAACTGATTATTATCAAAATGATATGAACTGTTTCAAAAACCCAACATGCATTTTTTTTGCATTGGGCTTTTTCATTAACTGATAAAAATATCAGCCAATCCACCATATTTTTTCTTGACCGAAAAATCCGATAAGGAGATGGCTCCATGTGCTCTGATTCATTATATGGGATTCTGATCCAGGAGCACTACCAAAGTGTTTCAAGGGTGGGGTTATCTTGACGTAGGTCTGCCTCTGGCCTAGCTTGTTTTAAGTTAAATGAAGTCTCTATCGTTCGTTTTAAAATGAAAAAAAAATATGAAACTTCATACACCTTAAAGTTCATAGGACGAAAAGGGATTTTTTGAGGACCTTATACTCATTATGCCTAGCGTTGAATGCACTGATATTCACCTTATCAATATCTCAAATCGATGATGGGGTCTGTTTGGTACCTAACGAGGCACCCAAATCGGACCGAACCATTTGTCAGGCTATTGTTCCCTCAAAGTTATGGAGTAAGACATCGATTTCGCAATAAAATTTATTTATTTTTATTTGAGTGTATGATGGACTCCCCCGAAAAACATTGGCGCGTGTGTAAACGAGGTGCTCTACCAACTGAGCTATAGCCCTTAGTACTTGTGATGCGTATTTTATCATGTATAGAATTTCTTGTCAAGATCAATATTCTATGATCCAATATCCTAAATTTTTGAGTGGTATTGCTTAGATTATTATTGCTTATAAGGAATATGATATTTATAATCCACCCATGGGATGGGTTACGTTTGGTTCTCTTTGGGATGATAAATTACCTACTTAACTCAGTGCTTAGAGTATTGCTTTCATACGGCGGGAGTCATTGGTTCAAATCCAATAGTAGGTAGAACTTATTAGATACCAGAGTCAATGGTATGTAATAAGTTTTTTGCCCCACTCTCTTTTCTTTTTATTTATTTTGTATTCTTATTGATTTCGATTTCATTTTTGAAATGCGTTGTATCAAAATTGGACTCTGTTAAGTGAATCCAATCAAGCAGAATCCAATCTAACAATCTAAATAGGGTTTCGAAAACGAACTTCTTTTGATTATTCGAAGGCACCAACTGCTTATGAAATCGCATTGGCAGCCTCGACTCTTGTCCTAGCTCGTCGGAGAGCTAGATTTGCCTCAATTATTTGTCTCTTTCCTTCAGCTTTTCTCAAATTAGCTTCTGCTATTTCAAGAGTTTGCTGAGCTTCTTGTGGATCAATATCACTACCCTTTTCCGCATCATTTACTAAAACAGTGATTTCATTATTTCCTATTCTAGCAAAACCACCCATCAGAGCCATCG